CATTAATTTTAATTTTTCGTAAAAAATATTCCATTAAATTGACTCCTTCAAGCTCGACGATTAAATAAAAATTGGTTATTATGATTTTGAGTAAGCCGCCGTGGTGAAATCGGTAGACACGCTGCTCTTAGGAAGCAGTGCTAGGGCATCTCGGTTCGAGTCCGAGTGGCGGCATAACATCTTTTAATTTTCAAAAGAATAAAATAAGTCCTATAATGAATTCAATTCCTGATTTTAATTCCTTCTCTTCTATATAATTATATAATTGAGGGAATCCCCCCCCCCCCCCTNTTTTTTTNATTTATTTATTATGATATTTTCGGCTTTAGAACATATATTAACTCATATATCTTTTTCAGTTGTTTCAATTGTAATTATAATTCATTTGATAACCTTATTAATTGACGAATTCATTGAACTATATGATTCGTCAGAAAAGGCCATGATAACCACTTTTTTCTGTATAACAGGATTATTAATTACTCGTTGGATTTATTCGGAGCATTTGCCAATAAGTAATTTATATGAATCATTAATATTTCTTTCGTGGGGTTTTTCCGTTATTCCTATAGTTCCATATTTTAAAAAACATAAAAATTTTGTAAGCGTAATAACCGCGACAAGTACTTTTTTTATACAAGGCTTTGCTACTTCGGGTTTTTTAATTAACATGCATCAATCCGAAATCTTAGTACCAGCTCTCCAATCTCAGTGGTTAATGATGCACGTAAGTATGATGGTATTGGGCTATGCAGCTCTTTTATGTGGATCATTATTATCAATAGCACTGCTAGTAATTACATTTCAAAAAATCATAAGAATTGTTGATAAAAGCAATAATTTAAATTTATTAAATCATTTATTTTCTTTTGGTGAGATCCAATATATACCGGAAAGAGTCAATATTTTAAGAAATACTTCAACTCTTTCTGTGAGAAATTATTACAGATTTCAATTGATTCAACAATTAGATCATTGGGGTTATCGTATTCTTAGTATAGGGTTTATCTTGTTAACCATAGGTATCCTTTCAGGAGCGGTCTGGGCTAATGAAGCGTGGGGATCATATTGGAGTTGGGACCCAAAAGAAACTTGGGCATTTATTACTTGGACCATATTTGCCATTTATTTCCATACTCGAACAAATAAAAATTTTAAAGGTTTAAATTCCGCAATTATCGCTTCTATCGGTTTTGTTATAATTTGGATATGCTATTTAGGGGTTAATTTATTAGGAATAGGACTACATAGTTATGGTTCCTTTATATTAAATTAACATCTAATTGAATTGAAAAAAGACCAAATACAACCATAAGACAGCCTAGCATATATATAAGAAACTTAGGATAAGTTGTTGAGAACTTTTTGAATCAGGTAATGTAAGGATTCAAAAAGTTCTCACAAATGCCACACATATTTGGTTACAATTCAATTGATTTTTTAATTTAAAATGCAAAAAAAAGTATTTTTTTCATTGTACAAAGATTTTGAAAACTTCAAAATCATAAGAATGCTTTTTAATTTTTTTATTTATAAAAAACTACCTATAAAAAAAATTTGATAGAATAGTGTCAACCTTGTCAACTGATAATGAGAAAACAAAATCCGGATAAATACCAATACTTATTACAGGCAGAAGGATAGAGATCAAAACAAATAACTCACGGGGTCCAGAATCCAAATAGTTTGGGGCATTAAACAGCTTGTATCCATAGAACATCTGACGTAACATCGATAATAAATAAATAGGAGTTAATATAATCCCAACTGCCATTACAAAAGTAATTAGTATTTTTGGCATTAAAAGATATTTTTGGTCTGTAATTATTCCAAAAAATACTATTAATTCCGAAAAAAAACCGCTCATGCCTGGTAATGCCAGGGAAGCTAGTGATAAGATACTGAACATCGTGAATATTTTTGGCATTAGGGTAGCCATTCCACCCATTTCGTCAAGATAAACAAGACGTATTCTATCATAACTCGTTCCCGCCAAGAAAAAAAGTGCAGCGCCAATAAACCCATGTGATATTATTTGCAAAATGGCCCCATTGAGTCCCATTTCACTTATAGAGCAAATTCCTACAATTATAAAACCCATATGAGATACAGACGAATAGGCTATTCGTTTTTTTAAATTTTGTTGACCAGAAGATGTTGAAGCTGCATAGATTATTTGCATTGCGCCCACTATTATCAACCAAGGAGAAAAAGTAGAATGGGCATGGGGTAATAATTCCATATTGATCCGAACCAATCCATACGCTCCCATTTTTAATAAGATTCCGGCTAGAAGCATACAAGTACTGTAGTGTGCTTCTCCATGAGTGTCCGGTAACCATGTATGTAAGGGTATAATCGGCGATTTGACAGCAAAAGCAATAAGAAATCCAATATAGAATAGTATTTCCAGAGCTACAGGATATGATTGATTGGCTGATGTTTCAAAATTGAATGTTGATTCATTGGAAGCATATAAAGCGATACCTAAGGCTCCTATTAATAAAAAAACGGAACCTCCTGCAGTATACAATATAAACTTTGTAGCTGAATACAGACGTTTCTTCCCCCCCCACATAGATAGAAGTAGATAAACAGGAATTAATTCTAACTCCCACATAATGAAAAAAAGTAGCAGATCCTGCGAAGAAAATAATCCTATTTGCCCACTATACATTGCTAACATCAAAAAATGGAATAATCGGGAATCCCGAGTAACTGGCCAAGCCGCTAAAGTAGCTAAAGTGGTTATAAAACCTGTCAGTAAAATAGGCCCTAACGAAAGTCCATCTATTCCCAATCTCCAATAAAAATCAAAACAATTGATCCATTTATAATCTTCTGTTAATTGGATTAATGGATCGTCCAATTGAAAATAATAAAAGAATGCATAGGTCATTAAAAGGAGTTCTAAGATAGAAATACATATAGTATACCATCTAATTACCTTATTTCCTCGATGAGGGAAAAAGAAAATTAAGGAACCTGCGGATATCGGTAAAACTACAAATATTGTTAACCAAGGAAAAGAATTCGTGGTAAAGACAAGATACATTTGGACCAGAAAAAACCCGTGCTCGAAAACTTAATATATTTTTTTATTTTTTTTTTCAAGTACGGGTTTTTGGCGGTAAACAAAAAATCAAATGTATTCAAGTGGGCTTTTCTAGAAAGTATCAATACGCTAGACCCATGCTTCGAGTTGTTTCATGCCATAAATAAACTCGAACACTCAAGAAATCCGTTGGACAAGCGGATTCACATCTCTTACAACCGACACAGTCCTCTGTTCTGGGAGCAGAAGCGATTTGCTTAGCTTTACATCCGTCCCAAGGTATCATTTCTAATACATCAGTGGGACAAGCCCGGACACATTGAGTACACCCTATACATGTATCATAAATCTTTACTGAATGTGACATTGGATCTATAATTTTTTTTGAACGTGATAAATTTTCGATCTAGTAAATTTCTAAACGAATCATATTCATATATTTAAACACCAGATGAATCAATGATTTACCAGAATTTTTTTATATTCAATTCCGGGTGGACTCATTCGCATTGCTTATTAGACAGAGTTAAGATACTTTACTTTAATTCATTACGTTTTACCAAACAGCTTGGATACGTTACATATCATATATGTGAATTCAAATTGATGAATATTCTATTTTATATGATTAATACTACTTATTTATTTAACAAATTTGATTGATTGATAGAGATTGATTTTCTATTACGATAAATTGACGACACTATAGCCGGACCAATAGCTGCTTCAGCGGCTGCAATAGATATAACAAAAATTGAGAAAATATTTCCTTTTAATTGGCGGCTATCAAAAAAGTCTGAAAATATTACGAAATTTATATTAATGGCATTCAATATAAGTTCAAGACACATAAGAGCTCTAACCATATTTCGACTTGTGATCAATCCATAAATGCCGATAGAAAATAAATAAGCACTCAAAACAAGCACATGTTCAAGCATCATCGACTCACTCCTTTTCGATTTATTTCAATATAAATTGAATATAAACAACAATTCAACATCAACATATTGGATTGCCTAGAATAAGAATATCACAAGTACAGAAAAAAGATATATTGGTAATAGATCGAATAAAAGAATTTATACATCAATCGTTTTCAAATAGAATTGTAAAGAAAATAGATGTGATAAATTAGAACAAAGTTGAATTTTGATTACGATTGCTAATTCTAAAGATTTATTACTGACGAGCCACAGCAATCGCACCTATCAAAGCAACTAACAGAATTATTGAAATGAATTCAAATGAAAGAAAAAAATCTGTTGATAAATGAATTCCGAGTTGTTGACTATTACTTATCAAATCTTGCTCTATAATCTGGTTTGCTTTTGTAGTCCAAATAATACCGTACCACGACGTATCCAGAATAATAGTAATTAGTAAAACAAAAATACTTGTACAAACTAAAGAAGTAACCCCATTCCCAACAGTCCAAAGATTAAAATCTTTGTAATCTTCTGAACCATTCATGAACATCACAGCAAATAGAATTAAAACATTTATAGCTCCTACATAAATAAGAAGCTGTGCAGCAGCTACAAAATAAGAATTTGATAAAATGTAGAATAAAGATATACAAACAAGAAGGAATCCCAATGAAAAAGCAGAATAAATTGGGTTGGTAAGTAATACCACTCCGAGACCTCCTAATATAAGACCTAATCCCAGAAAGACTAAAAGAAAATCATATATTGGTTCAGATAAATCCATTGTACGGAAAATAAAAGATAAAATAATCGAATTCGTTATTTTTTCATGACCTTGTTGATCCGACCAGGAAAACCTTATTTATCTTATTTATAATGGGTTTCTATAATTGAATTCAACCCTAAGGGATATATGGAAATTACTACAGAAATACAACTGTTGGACTAATCTCATTCTTTATTCTTTCTCGAAAAAGATAATTCAACACTCTAATTTGAATTTAGAAAAAAAAATTATAGCTATATTAAGAGATTTTCAATTCAAATTAAGCCGCAATATTATTCTATTATTCTTAAATCAAATTTAGTAATTATAAATTGTTCTTTAATCAAAAATCAAAGGGGGTTTGACCACTTTTTTGAGGTGAATTCGAAATTGTGCGAATTGTATAATCGTTAATTACTGACATTGGTAAACGACCTAAAGCAATTTGATTATAATTCAATGCATGACGATTATAAGTAGAAAGCTCATACTCTTCAGTCATTGATAAACAATTTGTTGGACAATACTCAACACAGTTACCACAAAATATACAGATTCCAAAATCAATACTGTAATTAAGTAACCGCTTCTTTCGAATGTCAGTTTCCAATTTCCAATCAACAACAGGTAGATTTATAGGACAGACACGAACACATACTTCACAAGCAATGCATTTATCAAATTCAAAATGGATTCGACCGCGAAAACGTTCCGAGGTTATTAATTTTTCATAAGGATATTGAATAGTTACAGGTAAACGATTTGCGTGGGATAAAGTAATCGTGAAACTTTGACCAATGTACCTTGCAGCTCGTATAGTTTGTTGACCATAATTCATGAACCCAGTTACCATGGGGAACATATCGCAAATCTCTATGAATAATTTTATGTTTGTTTCGTTCTCTTGTTTGAGGCAAGTCGTAAATATAGAAAAATATTACTCTATAGCGAAAGGAGTTGGAAAGAGGTTGTTACTAATAGATTACCGAGAGAAATAGGTAAAAGAAATTTCCATCCAAGATTTAATAGTTGGTCCATTCTTAGTCTAGGTAAAGTCCATCTTGTTGTGATAGAAAGGAACAAAAATAGATATGTTTTAACCAATGTAATAATGATATCCATTGTTGTTCCAAAGACTCCACCTACCTTTTTTATTTCAAAAAACTCAGGAACAAATATGTACGGAATAGAGATATTCCAACCACCCAAGTAAAGAACTGTTACAAATAATGAAGAAACTAATAAATTTAGATAGGAAGCAATATAAAACAAACCAAATTTGATACCCGAATATTCGGTTTGATAACCTGCTACTAATTCTTCTTCTGCTTCTGGCAAATCAAAAGGTAATCTTTCACATTCTGCTAGGGAAGAAATGAAAAAAATGATAAACCCTATAGGTTGGCGCCACAAATTCCATCCCAAAAAGCCATATTTTGATTGTGCCTCAACTATATCAACTGTACTTGAACTGTTAGATAATCATAGTCGTTGATAACATCACTGTTCTCATCGCTATTTCAGAACCGTACGTGAGATTTTTATCTCATACGGCTCCTCGAAGGCCATAAATAAATCTAAGGAACGGATATCGTCTTATTTTATCTTGATATATTTGTAAGATAGATAGAACAAAATCTATAGAACGTTCCAAAATTCGACCAATGAAATTCTGTCTGTTATAATATTAAAAAAATACGTCTGAATTCATCTCATCTTTTAAGAATTTCAATTTTTCTTTTTTGAGCAATAACTTAAATAATTAATTCAATAAAATACTCCTTGTAGAAGTGTCAATAGATATTTCAACTCATCGTTTTCTTTTTATTATTTATTACGAAAATATTTTTTCTATTACGAATAAGGGTTAGACATTCCATTAGTTGATGAATTATGGGATGAGTTCAATTTCGATGATCGATTTATATGAATATGACTATAGAAAAAGAAAAGAAAGAGTAAAAAAAAAGATCTTTTTTTATTGTAATTAGATTCTTTTTTTGTTCCTAGTCTTATTTCTTCAAAAAAAGGAAAGGATTATTTCGTTCCTGATAGTTAGTTTTTAATCAGTTGATGGGAGCATACTCGAGATCGGAATCGTGAGGAGTACTGCCGAATCATTTCTACCAATTTAAAGCCCCAAGTAATATTCTTTTTCTATTATTTCGATTATGTGGAAATACCTTTTTGATAATTAAAATAATCTCTATTACTAATCCTTTGTGTATTTTTGTGTTCCTAACCATCTACTTATTTTTTTGCTCAAATCGCCCGTTAGCATTATGGTAATACATATAAATGATAGTAAAAACTCAACAAGGTTGATTCTTTTGAGCCCGCTTCAAGCCCGGATGATTAATCAACCAATCTTGGGGCAAAAAATATTGTCTTCTTATGTTTATTGTTTATTTCTGTTTTACTCTTGTACATAGAAAATGAGTCTCAATTTTTTTACGGCAAATTTAGAAGCTGTTTTCTTTCACCCATATAACTATCCAGTTTAGTTCATCAATCCAAATAATGAATAAAAAATGGAAGATATCTAGTCAATTAATTTTTCCATTTTCCTAAACAGATAAAAAGAAATAAATAGAAATATAGAAAATCTTTTCTTTCAACGAATCGCACGTAGAGATATGGATAATACACAGAGGGTTAATGGTATTTCATAACTAATCGATTGAGCGGCAGCTCGCAGACCACCTAAAAAGGAATATTTATTATTTGATCCATATCCTGACATAAGAAGCCCCAAGGGGGCAATACTTGAAATAGCAATCCATAAAAAAACACCCATATTTAGATTCGCTAAAACAAGGTGATAACCAAAAGGAATTACTGAATAGCTTAATAAAGTTGATATGACTGCTATAGATGGCCCGATATTAAATAAAAGAGTATCTCCTCTTGATGGAAAAAGATTTTCTTTAAAAAGTAGTTTCGTCCCATCAGCTAAAGCTTGAAGAACTCCCAAAGGACCAGCATATTCAGGTCCAATACGTTGTTGTATCCCTGCGGATATTTCTCTTTCTAACCATACAATTACTAGTATGCCTATCGTGATTCCCAATACAAGAATAAAAATAGGAACAAGCATCCACAAAATTCCATAGACCTCGTTTAAGGATTCCAATCCGGAAAAAGAATTGATAGCTTGTACTTCGGTTGTCTCAATTATCATTTTAACGATCAACTTCTCCCATAATGATATCTATACTCCCTAGTATTGTCATAATATCAGCCAATTTCATTCTTTTAACTAATTGAGGAAGAGTTTGCAAATTGATAAAACCCGGGGGGCGAATTTTCCATCTCCAAGGAAAAGCGCTTTGATCCCCTATCAGGAAAATTCCCAATTCTCCTTTTGGAGCTTCAACTCTCATATAAAGTTCTTGTTTCGGCAATTCAAACGTAGGCGAGGTTTTTTTACTAATGAATCGGTAGTCAAAATGGTTCCAATCGTGATCTCTTTCTTTATCAAAATATCGGATTTCTAAATTTTCATAAGGTCCCCCCGGAATTCCTTCCAAAGTCTGTTGAATAATTTTTATGGATTCCGTCATTTCAGCAATTCGGACTAAATAACGCGCTAACGAATCCCCCTCTTTTTGCCACTGGATTTCCCAATCAAATTCGTCATAACACTCATAATGATCAACTTTGCGAAGATCCCATTGTACGCCGGAAGCTCGTAACATAGGTCCCGATAAACCCCAATTTATTGCTTCCCCTGTACCAATAATACCTATTCCTTCAACTCGTTCTAAAAAAATAGGATTGCGCGTAATAAGTTTTTGATATTCAGCAACTCTTGTTAAAAAATAATCGCAGAAATCCAAACATTTATCTAACCAACCATGAGGTAGATCAGCTGCTACTCCTCCGATACGGAAAAAATTATGCATCATTCTCATACCGGTGGCAGCTTCGAATAAATCATATATTAACTCTCTTTCTCGAAAAATATAGAAGAAAGGAGTCTGTGTACCAATATCTGCCATAAAGGGGCCAAGCCATAACAGATGAGAAGCTATACGACTCAACTCCAACATAATTACTCTGATATAACTGGCTCTTTTAGGTACTTGAATATTTCCCAAATGTTCTGGCCCGTTTACTGTTATTGCTTCTGTGAACATAGTAGCTAAATAATCCCAACGTGTTACATAAGGCAAATATTGTATAATTGTTCGGTTTTCCGCAATTTTTTCCATTCCTCTGTGTAAATAACCTAATATAGGTTCACAGTCAATAACATCTTCCCCGTCTAGAGTAAGTATGAGTCGCAGAACACCATGCATTGACGGGTGTTGTGGACCCATATTGACTATCATGAAGTCGTTTTTTGTTGTCGGTACATTCATAGGGGTTTCCTCGATTCATTCTTGCATGAATTACTGAAAACGAAAAGAAGTTCATAAAAATTCAAGATCTGATAAATCAACTAATAAAATAATAATAAAAAAAAGACTCTTCAAATTAACGAATTTTTGATTCCCGAATATCTAAACGGCCAATTAATTCTTTATAACGTACTCTATTTTTCTTTGCCAAATAAGACAATAGTCGTTGGCGTTTTCCTAGAAGTTTCCGTAAACCCCTTTGAGATAAATAGTCTTTTCTATGCAATTTCAAATGGAAAGTAAGTCCTCGTATCTTATTAGTAAAACTTACTATTTGAAATTCAACGGATCCCTCCTTTTCTTCTTTGTCGTCTTGTGAAATAATTGAAATGAATGAAGTTTTTACCATAAAATGAAATCCCCCTCTCTTTTTAATTTTAAGATAATTTTATTGATCAGTAATAATAAATAACGAGATATTAAATAATAATGTTAGTTGATTTTAATATGACAAATATACCTTTACTGAATTTTCAATCGTGGATATATCTGTATCCTTATAATACTGAATCGACTGGCATTATTGGTATCAAACCAATAACGATTTATACAAGCTAAATCTTCTAATCGATAGTTGGGCCAAAGAAAAAGCTTTAATTTAATTAATTTATTTCTATCTTTATTATCACTATCAAAATGTTTGCTTTTATCTACAATGTGATCACAGCTCTTTACGCTAGTACCGTTGAAATTTTTGGCATTTATATTAATATCTTTTTTATTTTTTGAATTCAAAGAAATTAGAATTCTCAATTCTCTACGATGTTTAGGGGATAAAAGATTTTCAAGAACAAATAAATCATAATCATTTTTGTCCCCATTTCCAGTTATCTTTTGATGTCTTTCAATAGTAGATTCATCCAAATTCTTTTTATCAACAAAATTTTGCTCTCTGTATCTTTGATTAATTTGCTGTTTGCTCTTATGAATCAATAAAAGACTTATGGTTTGATACATAATAGATTTTCCATCATTTTTTACCGACAGACGGGTTGGTTCGATAATCAATATTCCCCCTTTTATCAATTCTGTAAAAATTAAATTTTTCTGAATCGTCAGAATATCTAAACTCAATTCCCCTCTTTGAATAGAGGATATAAAAACTTCTCGTGGATTTGCCAGTCTAAGCAAGAGACAATAGACTTTGATATTATTGATTAGTTTTTTATTTAAAGAACCATCCCACCGTAATTGAAAGCCTAAATACCTTTTTTTGAAGAAATTAAGTTTTGCTTCCTTATTCCTTTTGGATTTACCTTTTTTCATGTCCGATCCTGCATATTCTTCTTTAACATCCTTTTCTCGATTTGCAAAAATTGATCTAAGATCCGCTTGGTCTTTTGATTCTTTTTGTTCGTGGTTTCGATTCTCTAATTCAATAGATTTTTTTTCATTTGATGATAGAGATATAAAAATATTTTTATTGTTCTTTCCGTTGATTTTTTTCTTTTTATTGTGACTGACATTTGCATTTTCATTCAACTTGAAATTGAAAAGAAGTAAATTTATTGGTACCGCCCATGGTTTTTTCTTATATACGTTGTAAAGTATCACAAATTTTGGAAAGAACCAACGTTCTAGTTCTAAATTTGATATGGGACTTTTTAGTATTTCGTCATCGTCATTCATTCCCATCCAATCAAAAGGTTTTTTTTTTTTATTGGATGAATTAACTTCTTGATTTGGGCAAATCGTAAGAAAAAAAAGATCTTTATTATCAAATTTATCAATTATTTGATGTAGATTATTTCCAGTCTTAGTATTGTTTTTTGTTCTAGTATTAATCCAGGACTCAATATTGGCCTTCTTTCTAAGACAAAAATGGAAAATTCTCCAATCAAAATATTTTCTGTCCGGGTTTTTCTCCATATTGATAATATCATCTTTTCCTAGATAATTGTTGATAGAGATACCTCCCAACATATCAAATACTTTGCTTTTTTTTTTATTTGTCTTGTAATTAGAAGAAATTTCTTGCTTATTATTGACTTGTAATGGTAATCGATAAATGGATGAGTCTTTCTTATCTTCAGAATTAATAAATTGATACGAAAAAAGATTAAATTTATAGTATTTTTGAAATTTTTCTTTTCGTTTTTGGTTCGGTAATGAATCTACTTCAAAACTTTTTTGTTTTTCGTAATGAATTACTTGGTCTTTTTTATATAAGTTCCATTTGTTTAAATCTTTTTTTTGAACTATACCTCGCTGAGTGATTCTAATTCGCCATTTTTGTGGTATTAATTTGTACCAGTAAATTTGAGATAAATTATATTTATATTGATAATGGCTCTTTAACCAGTTTTTCCATTGATTCATTACAGAATTTCTAAACCTAAAGTTTGTATCTTTTAATTTTGATTGAAATAATCCTTGGACTCCAAAATAACCTTTTATTTCATTTTTCAGAAAGGGAAATGCTTCGTGATATTGAAGGACAAATCGTAATTTATATAAGTTAATAACTTGAGTTTGTGATAATTTAAAAAATACATATGCTTGTGACAAAGAGGCTGCGTCAGAAAAAATATGTAAATTATTATTAATAAGACTACCATTACTATAATTAAATGACTTTTTTATAATTGAAATAAAATGAATTTGATTTTTATTTGTTTTATCAATTCTTTTAGGATTTTCTTTATTATTGTAAATATATTTATTAATCGTTTTTCTTGTTGATTCAAAAAAAAACTGTATATTGATCCTCAGAATCTTAATGATAACTAGAAGAATATTTATATATATTCTTTCAATCAAAATTTTTGTAAAAAAAGATGATTTATGCACTAATTGAGCATTGCTTCGCTGTAATATCCGCGAAATATTTTTTAATGATTTTAAGCTTTTAGCATTGGAACTTAGTTTGTTACGACTAATATTTATCTTTGAAATTATAACACCTTTTCTCTTTTCTTTTGTAATTTTTTCTATTTGATTTCTGATTGTCTTTGTTCTGACATTCAGATCTTTCATTTTTTTTTTTTTCAATGAATAATTTACCCAATCCATAGTTGGAATGGACCTTTTATGGCTCGTTTGAGTAACGGTTGTCGAATCTTTTTCGTTTTTAGTTTCATTCAATTCATATATTTCTCTAAATCCAAATAATGGGCTTTTTGATTTTGAAAGTTTATTTATTTTTTCTTTTAAAATTGTTAAACCCAGAAAACTTTTTTTTTGAAACTTTAGAATTTGTTTTATAAATTTTTGAAAGATAGGTTCAAAAGGGGAAAGTCCTTTTTTTGGAGAACCAAAAGGAAACTCAGTTTCCATTCCAAAAACTGTTAAAAAACAAAAATCATTTTTTTGTCTTTTCTTTTTCATTTCATTTTTATGGAGAAATT